TTGTCCATATTTCGAGAAAAAGTATCTCTTCTTTTTCACTCCCATTTCCATAAGACTGAATACTATGATTTGTATTTCGAACAGGCATGAATACAGCATCAATAGGAAAACTTCCGTCTTGAAAGTTATTGGGTGTTTTTATATGATATCCGCGATGCTTCTCGATTTGTAATCTAATACAAAAATCAATGGGTTCTATTAGTATAGCTATATGCTGTGTATTATCAACGATTTCGATAGAAGGGGGTAAGATGAGGTCTTGAGCAGTTACATACCCTGGACCTTTGATACAAATAGACGCGTTTTGAATTCCATACAAATTGCTTCTCAGTACAATTTCTTTCAAATTCATTAAAATTTCATGTACCGATTCTTGAATACCTACTATGGTAGAATATTCGTGTGGTATTTTTTCAGATTTTGCACGTGTGATAGATGTTCCTTCTATTTCTCCAAGCAAAGCTCTTCGCATCGCAATCCCTATTGTGTCGGCTTGACCTTTCATAAGTGGAGACAGAATAAAGCGTCCATAAAAAAGACGCTTACTGTCTGTTCTTGATTCAACACACTTCCACTGTAGTGTCCGAGTAGATACTCTTACTTTCTCTCGAACCATAGTAATATGATTTGATCAAATCATTAAATTATTTATTTCTCTTGAAATCTCTTCAATGTTTATTTTTACACGCGTCTTTTTTTAGGGGGCCTACAGCCATTATGTGGCATAGGAGTTACATCCCGTACGAAACTTAACAGTATACCACTTCTACGAATAGCTCTTAATGCCGCATCTCGTCCAAGGCCAGGACCCTTTATCATGACTTCTGCTCGTTGCATCCCTTGATCCACTACTGTACGAATAGCGGTTCCTGCTGCGGTTTGGGCAGCAAACGGCGTCCCTCTTCTTGTACCCTTGAATCCACAAGTGCCGGCGGAGGACCAATAAATAACCCGACCCCGTACATCCGTCACAGTTACAATGGTATTGTTGAAACTTGCTTGAACATGAATAACTCCTTTTGGTATTCTACGTGCATTCTTACGTGATCCAAAACGTACTACATTTTTACGCGAACCCATTTTTTGTATAGTTTTTGCCATATTTTATTATCTCATATCAGAAATATATGGATATATCCATTTCATGTCAAAATTGATCCTTTTTTTATACATTGGGTCTTTCGAAAGCCCTTTTTTATTTACTTTATTTCTATTTTTTTATTTACTTTTAGAAAGATTATCCTTGTCTTTGTTTATGTCTAGGGTTGGAACAAATTACCATAATTCGTCCTCGTCTACGGATCAGTCGACATTTTTCACAAATTTTACGAACAGAGGCTCTTATTTTCATATTTGTCATTCCTAAACTGAATTTCGAATTTTCTTATTGGAAGAAAATAAGTTTCTTTTAATTTGAACCTTAGCAGTCTATCTCTATAAGCAGTCTATCTCTATAAAAGGAATGTTGAAGTTGAAAAAACGAGCTAATCGCTCGAATCTTTGTTGCGAAGTCTATAAATTATACGTCCTCTAGTTGAATCATAACGACTTACTTCAATTTTGACTCTATCCCCCGGTAGTATACGTATAAAACTGCGCCGGATCCTTCCTGAAATATAACCTAGAATTAAATCTTCATTATCTAAACGAACTCGAAACATACCGTTGGGAAGTGATTCAGTAATTAAACCTTCATGAATCCATTTTTGTTCTTTCATTTTATGCAAAACCCCCTTAAATTAAAGTATTAACTAATTAATGTAGGAGGAGTGAGATTAGAAACCCGTCCTTTCTATTTTTCACAAAAAGGAAGTTCAAAATAAAATTCGGATATCAAAAAGATTACCATATATAACACAAAGTTTCTCCGCCGATTCCTTCTAGTCGCGCCTCTCGATCTGTCATTATACCCCGCGAAGTAGAAAGTATTACAATCCCCATTCCGCCTAAAACTCTAGGAATTCGTTGATAGTTAAAATAGATTCGTAGACCCGGCCGACTTATTCGTTTTAAATTGAAACTAGTTCTATGGGGCCCTTTTCTATGTCGTAGGGTTAAAACAAAAAAAGATTTATCTTTTTCACGGTGTTTCCTGGCGTTTTCAATAAAACCTTCTCGTAAAAGTATTTGAATAATGCTTTTGGTGATGTTAGTAAATGGTATTCGAGTCGTTCCTTTTCTATTCATATCAGCATTTCGTAGAGAGTTTATTATGTCAGCAAGAGTGTCCCTACTCATGATAAACTAAAATTATTGTTGCCTCTCATTTTTTATATATTGACATGCTCTTTTGTCTTTTTTTTATGATTTTCTGCTGAATACATTTATTAATTAATTTATTAATTTTTTTTTAAGTATTTTAAGTATATGCGTCAGACACAATCTACTAATGAATTTCATCTATTTTAGAATAGATTTCCTTCAAATTGTACAAATTGTATACTATAAACTATATCGCGGACTTTTCTTCTATCTTATAATACCTCGGGTGCTAATGAAACTATTTTAGTGAAATTTAATTGTCTCAATTCCCGGGCGATCGCACCAAAAATGCGAGTTCCTTTTGGATTTCCTTCTTGATCAACAACAACTGCAGCATTGTCATCATATCGTATTATGATACCATTATCGCGTTTGAATTCTTTACAAGTACGTACAATTACAGCTCTGATCACTTCTGATTTTTCTAGAGGTGTATTTGGTAATGTTTCTTTGATCACAGCAACAATAACGTCACCAATTTGAGCATATCGGCGATTACTAGTTCCTATGATTCGAATACACATCAATTCTCGGGCCCCGCTGTTATCCGCTACATTCAAAAGGGTCTGAAGTTGAATCATTTTTTGAATCTTTTAATATGGCGAAGTAAAAAAAAATATTGTTTGTTGAAAGTAAAAAAAAAAAAAAAAAGAAACTTGCAATTGTTTTTTTTATCCCCAAAAGCTCTTTTCTTTGGGTGGGTTCTATATTCTACATTTTTATATCTATACCGAAATAATGAATTGAGTTCGTATAGGCATTTTTGAAGCCGCTATTGAAATAGCTTTTTGGGCTATATTCTCCCCTATTCCGTCCATTTCATAAAGTATTCGCCCCGGTTTAACGACAGCTACCCAATATTCGGGAGATCCTTTCCCCGAACCCATACGTGTTTCTGTAGGTCTTACCGTAACCGGTTTGTCTGGAAATACGCGTACCCATATTTTTCCACCGCGGCGGACATTTCGTGTCATTGCCCTCCGCCCCGCTTCTATTTGTCTAGATGTAATCCAGGCGGGTTCAAGTGCCTGAAGAGCGTATCTACCGAAAGAAATATGATTACCCCGATAAGATAGTCCTTTCATTCTTCCTCTATGTTGTTTACGAAATCTGGTTCTTTTTGGGTTATAATCGACAATTCTTTCTCATTTCCATCTCTACTACAGAACTGGACATGAGAATTTCTTCTCATCCAGCTCCTTGCGAAAAAAAAAAAAAAGGGTATACATGTATATTTGATGAATAATATACTGAATCGTGGGATTCTTTGAGATTTCATTCATCAAATCTATTAGATATTTTTCTATCTTACTTATTTTGTTTTACTATATAATTAAACATGTATTCTAGTTATTTATAGATAATTATTATATAAACCTATCGATAATATTATAGATAAGGATAGATAAGGTCATTTTCTTATAATGAATCTTCATTTTCTTCTATTTTCATTATGATATCAGATTGAGATTGATCTCAATTTGAAAATAAAAACTAAAAACTTTCGCAGGCGAATATTTACTCTTTCCATAGTTTTTTTAGTTGTAGGGCTAGTCATGGCCTTTCTTTTCAGAATACAATATACAATGGATTGTTCTCTGGTTCGTTCCGCCATCCCACCCAACGAATTCTACACATTCACCGGTTTCGTCGTTCCCATCGCTTCTCAATTAATGATTAGGTTTTAATTCTACAATGGAGTCTCTAATGAAATTTGTTTTTGAGTCAATTTTCTCAGTCTTTATTGGCTCAGGACTCTTGATTTTTTTGTTCTTTTAATTATGGATCAACCAGTATTGATGCTTTCTTACATTGCCTTCTATTTTATGATTTTAGAAGATGATGTATAGACCATACATATTACATATTGGAATCCTATATCATTTCCTTGATATTTGTTTTCTCTTTTTCTCTCATCTTTCCATTTATCCAGATACCTTTCTATATTTGCTTTGCAATTTCTAATCAGATTGGCTTTTGTTTAGGAAAGAAAGATTTCAGTTGCTACAATGATATGATCAATATAGTATATCTTGACTGGTTCTTTGGATCGAGATAATGTGAAGCGATGAGTTAGTTATTCGTTCTATACTTATTGGTTCTATTATTATTTTATTAATCTGATATGGACCCGCACCCCCCTTTTTTTTATTTTAACCCTAAAATAAAAATAAAAAACCGACGAGTCGCACACTAAGCATAGCAATTATATCAAGATGAAATTCTCAATCGCATTTTTATTCAACCCTATAGAATAGCGAATAGAATTGCTAGAGTTGATCATTTTTTTTTTATTGAAGAGAAAACCACTTAAAAAGTTTGTCATTTTCCGCTCTGGGATACAACATAAAAACAAGTCAAGTAAAGTTTTATTATTCCTCTTCTCCAAATATCCAAATTTTGATTCCCAATACCCCATAAAGAGTTTTAACAGTATAGGAACAATAATCAATTTTAGCTCGAATTGTTTGTAGAGGAACCCTACCTTCTCTGATCCATTCAACACGTGCAATTTCTTTTCCGTTGATACGTCCTGCAATTTTGACTTGAATTCCTTTTGTATCCGCCTGTTCAGCTAATTCAATAGCTTTTTTCATTGCTTTACGACATGAAACTCGGTTTTTTAATTGTCCGGCTATAAACTCTGCAAGAATATTAGGCTGTCCATAAGGATTTGCAATCCTTGTAATAGCAATGTTGAGTTTTCGGTTCATACAATTGAATTCTTTTTGTATATT